TATACTTTATTTATTATATTAAAATATTGTATTTATATTATATACATCTGAAACCTAACGCATGAAAAAATTAATATTTATCGATAACACTCAGGCTTTTTGTTTTTAAGGACAAGAACATTGGCTCGTTCATTGTACATATCCATTTTAGTTAGGAATTCTGCATAAAAATAAATACAAATGATCTTGAACTACGACATCTGCTCATATATATAATCTATGTCTATGTTTTACAATAAACAATAAAAAGGAGGACTTTCAATGCGAGATATAAAAACATATCTCTCCACGGCACCTGTGCTAAGTACTCTATGGTTTGGGTCTTTAGCGGGTCTATTGATAGAGATTAATCGTTTATTCCCAGACGCCTTGTCATTTCCTTTTTTTTGATTCTAGTTATTAATATGCAAAAAATAAATAAATTAGAGATTTAATTCTATGTGACGTGATTAAAAAAAATGTATTAAACCCAAGCAAAAAGTTGATCTAATAAAATTATATTTGGAAAAACATAAATGGAAATGCGGGTCCAGTCTAGGAGAGGCTCCACGAAATCATAACATAGTAAAGAAGATACATAAATGAAATATTGGTATTAGTATTAGGAATAATTGAGAGTTAGAAAAAAATTGTATTACTTAAAATTATATATAATATTATAATATATAATTGATATTTAAATAAAATTAAATAAAAAAATATATATCTTCAATCTATTTAATTTTAATTATTACTCTTAATTAATTCAATTAATTAATATTAATTACAATGAAATCTTTAGAAAATTAATTTCAAATTAGTAACTTCTATTAATTTTTTGTTCTTTTTATTTTCAGATCGAAAAAAGAAAGAAAAGTTAAGTCGATCCAAAGGGGGTTCATGGCCAAGGGTAAAGATGTAAGGGTCATAGTTATTTTGGAATGTACTTGTTGTTGTGCCCGAAATGGTGTCAATAAAGAATCGCGGGGTATTTCTAGATATATTACTCAAAAGAATCGACACAATACACCCAGTCGATTAGAATTGAGAAAATTTTGTCTTTATTGTCACAGGCATACGATTCATGGGGAAATAAAGAAATAGATCGAACGGAACATAACATATGTGCAATCTTTCCATTCCAACTCAAAGAGCAGAAAGAGGAAGAACATATAACATAATCATAATATAATACAAATTATATTAAAATAATAAATTATACAAATAAAACCCTACTTCGGCCGGATCTGAAATTAATAAAGAAATAGAATTTTAGAAATAAGGAATAAACCATGGATAAATCTAAGCAACCTTTTCGTAAATCCAAGCTTTCTTTTCGTCGGCGTTTGCCCCCAATTGTCTCGGGGGATCGAATTGATTATAGAAACATGAGTTTAATTAGTCGATTTATTAGTGAACAAGGAAAAATATTATCTAGACGGGTAAATAAATTGACCTTGAAACAACAACGATTAATTACTATTGCTATAAAACAAGCTCGTATTTTATCTTCGTTACCTTTTCTTAATAATGAGAAACAATTTGAGAGAACCGAGTCGATCCCTAGAACTGCGGGTCCTAGAGCCAGAAATAAATAGGCATATTCCTCAATTGACTCAAAACTCCAATTGGAATTCAAGCTCAAATAGATTGGATGTTTTGCTCGAAAAGGCCCAGAATCCAGGTTTAATTCTTGTCTTATAAAAAACAAAAAAAGGGGGATAAGCAATTTTTTTATTGAAGCATGTTCGTTCATTCCTACTACTTTTCTTATCTTAATTTTATCTCAATTTAGTTTATTCTATACTTCCCGGAGTTCATTCTCCGGGGAATTCTTGTTCAATCATTCCTGTATATTACTTTATAATTTCCTTTATTTTATGATTTTATTGGAAATCATGGAAATACAATTCTTATTTGATATAGCTATTTGCGCAAGTATTTTACGATTAAGAAGCAATTGCCCCTTGTATAGATTGTGTATTAATCGACTATAACTATGGAATACTTTATTCTCGCGAGTTACTGCATTTATCCGAGTGATCCACAAACGACGAAAATTTATCTTTTGCCTGCCCCTATCTCGATGAGAGGAAACCAAAGCTCTCATTTTATGTTGAGTAATTGTTCGTGTAAGTCTTGAATGAGCCCCTGTTGATGCAAATACACGAATTTTTGTTCGACGTCTCCGAGCTGTATACCCTCGTTTAACTCTGGTCATTGAATCAAATTAAACTTTAATGAATAACTAATTGAATTCTCTTCTTTCAGTCATTATTTGTCCCCCCGGTCGGTTAATAACAAAACGGATTATTCCGATATATAAAATATAAATTCCAATGGCTTTTGCTACTATGACCTTCCCAACCACTATTTTTTATTTTTATTCTTTCCAGGCCAGACATTTGGTTCACCTGGAACTAAGAAATTCTACCAAATACTATACAAAAAAATAGTGGGTTCCTTCGTTTCTATGGTTACTTCTTAAACGGTGAGGCCCTCTCTATGCGCCGGAGCCTCATCTCTCATTTAATTAAATGGTATTGTTAACTTGTATAGTTAACATTCTTTGGCTCTACCCATTAATTATACAGTAATAGGCCTTTTCACAATAAGAGCTATCCATACAGTGACGGCATTTAATTATGAAAGTTGGCTAGGTAGCTGACCCTGTTAGTCCGTTCTTTCAAGAATATGGGCATAACCTTTTTGTTTTGCTTCTTATCCTTATAATACCATTTCCTCCGCTTAATGGATAACCATTTGCTACCAATGGAGAATTGCTTCTCATCTCAAATTGAGGTGGTTGGATTTGCACCAATGAAAACCATAAATTCCATACACAATATACAAGAAACAATAAGGGTATATAATATATCCCCATTTTAGATAGTAAATGGTGTTCTTTTACTCTATCTATTCATTGGTATTAATCATTTGGAAAAATTGTCTCATTTGCTCGAGCTCATGATCTGAACGAGTCGCACATACACCCTAGTACATGTTCCTCGACGCTGAGGACATCCTCGAAGAGCGGGGGATTTCGTGACATTTTTTATTGGCTGTCTTGTGTTTCTAATAAGTTGTTTAATAGTTGGCATGTCGGATATATAAAATTATATTATAAAATGGGTTGGTTTAGATCGATCTTAACCTGATTGATGATTATTAATTATTTCGATTCAATATAAGATATCAAATCGTGTAAAATTCGAATTATGGTTGAAAATAAAACGGAATCATGGATTTATACGAAATCCGAAGTATTTTCATTTTCAACCGCTACAAGATCAACAATGCCATGGGCTTGGGCTTCTGTTGCCGACATAAAAACATCTCTTTCCATGTCTTCGGATATAACCCACAAAGGGTTGCCTGTTCTTTGTACATAAACTTTTGTGAGGTTTTCGCGAAGTTTCAGCAGTTCTTCCGCTTCCAGGATAAATTCTCCTGCCTGTGCCTCATAAAAAGAACTAGCAGGTTGGTGAATCATAACCCTGATGATATTGAGATAACATCATGAATGGTTCTTCTATCTCGCATGATGGGATTTAAATTAAAGGGATAAAAAAAGAAGAAAAAAATAGAATTGAACAACCGTACAGGCACCTTTTGTGCATTGCATACGGCTCTGCAATGGAATTTACTAACCCCCTCCCTCCTCCAGAGAAGAGGGGAAGAAATAGAATCTATCCGATCCAGCCAGATCGTTGAATAATCCATTTGCCATCCTTCTTTTCATAAGAGTAAAAAAATACTACGATGGTTCTGTTGCTTTATATTAGATATTTATATATTTATCTAGTTTGTGATTTGGCAATCCCAAAGTGTCTTTCTGATATGATCAAATAAGGAAAAAATGATTTGTGACGCTAAAATGTCCTCCCGACACATAAGATAAAATCGCATTTCATACTACTATCTCGATACAAAATCTCATGTTATAAAAAACAATAATGGTTTGTTCATATCGAACTCAAAGTGCCATGCTATTATTACTTAATTTTTCCTAATTCGATTATTTATATTTGATATGGCGAAGGCATAGTCTTTTTTTTTTTTTAACTCATTGGCGCCAAGCGTGAGGGAATGCTAGACGTTTGGTAATTTCTCCTCCAACCAGAATGAAAGATCCCATTGAAGCAGCTAATCCCATGCATATTGTATGTACATCGGGTGGCACAAATTGCATAGTATCATAAATGGCTATTCCTGGTATTACCCATCCGCCGGGAGAGTTTATAAACAAATAAAAATCCCTAGTATTATCTTCTATACTGAGATATACCATGAGACCCACAAGTTGATTGGAGATCTCGCTATCAACTTCTTGGCCTAAAAAAAGTAATCTTTCTCGATGAAGTCGGTTGATTAGGACAAAATTGTATCCCTTAGGAACCGTACGTGCACCTTTGGATGCATACGGTTCAAAAAATTGCGAAAAAAAAAAATCAATCAATGTATCAATTACAGTCTTTATTTATTTTTTGTAACAGGTTTTTGTTTTTCTAAAGAAGGGCTTTTCTTCGATTTTTCAAAAACATGAGTTTTGGTTCCCTTTCTCTTCCTTATCAAAAAAAATTATTGAACTTATTAAACTAACCTCTCATTGATGTATTATTTCATCGAAATTCAAATCACGATGTCATTTTCTTGTTCTTGAATGGGCCCTTTCAATTCTTTTAGGTTCGTGTTCTACTCCGGGTAAAGATTTGTCCAAATTCTATTTGCACATATAGGGCAAATTATCTCAGTACCGCTTCTTTTTTTTTTTTTTTATGTTTCATTTCATGCTTTCCCTCAAATTATTCCATGTATTCATCTTATTATTCCATGCCATTCAATGGCAATTTGAGATCACTCCTAATAATATATAGAAAGCATAAATTAAATATAAATAAAGAATGTTTATGATACAAATAGTAATCATATATATTACCAATTTGATATTTTATGAACGGAGCCTGGATACTTTATTTTATCGTTACAAGTTAACCATAAATTCTTAATAATATTGATCCCCAATATAAATGGATCTAAGTGCACTTCACGCTCCGAATAATTGATGGTTCAATCAATATTTCTTGGGCGAAACGGAGGATATCCCGATCGGTGGAGACAACGGGTAAACCCCATATGACCTAATATATCTGACAAGCCGCACTATACGTCAACCCAAACTGCGTCTTCCTCTCCAGGATTCCGAAAAGGTACTTTTGGAACACCAACGGGCATTAAATTAAAGAAAAAAGTTAAGTACTATACTTCACTTTAATATGGAAACGTACCAATGAATTTATTGTCTTCATTTTTTTCTGTTTATTCTATTTTAAACATAAATTGGATACATGGATTGGGTGAAGATTTCCGGAAGAAGACAGAATGAATAAAGAATTTTCACGAGCGGGTCGATCATTTGAATGATAAACAAGTATCTACGCATTCATTCTACAAAAAAAGGGGGGCCCAACCCCCATTGCGTATTGGTACTTATCGAGTATAGAATAGATCTGCTTCTCTTTGTTCTTACGAACAAAATTGTTCCGTTATTTTCAATGGAACGAAATAAATCTTAACCTTTTCTTAGACAAAATCTACTGAAAAGGTTAGGTACATAACATAGTATAGTCTTTTCAATGCGATAAAGTTACAGAGTGTCCATTTTTCTTTGATATTTGATAAAAAAGGGGTATTTCCATGGGTTTACCTTGGTATCGTGTTCATACTGTCGTATTGAATGATCCCGGTCGGTTGCTTTCTGTCCATATAATGCATACAGCTCTAGTTTCTGGTTGGGCCGGCTCGATGGCTCTATACGAATTATCAGTTTTTGATCCTTCTGACCCGGTTCTTGATCCAATGTGGAGACAGGGTATGTTCGTTATACCCTTTATGACTCGTTTAGGAATAACCAATTCATGGGGTGGGTGGAATATTTCAGGAGGAACTATACCGAATCCGGGTATTTGGAGTTACGAAGGTGTGGCAGGGGCACATATTGTGTTTTCTGGCTTGTGCTTCTTGGCAGCTATCTGGCATTGGGTGTATTGGGATCTAGAAATATTCTCTGATGAACGTACCGGAAAACCTTCTTTGGATTTGCCCAAGATCTTTGGAATTCATTTATTTCTCTCAGGGTTGGCTTGCTTTGGCTTTGGCGCATTTCATGTAACAGGCTTGTATGGTCCTGGAATATGGGTGTCCGATCCTTATGGGCTAACTGGAAAAGTACAATCTGTAAATCCAGCGTGGGGCGCAGAAGGTTTTGATCCGTTTGTTTCGGGAGGAATAGCCTCTCATCATATTGCAGCGGGTACATTGGGCATATTAGCGGGTTTATTTCATCTTAGTGTCCGTCCGCCTCAACGTCTATACAAAGGATTACGTATGGGCAATATTGAAACTGTACTTTCCAGCAGTATCGCTGCTGTTTTTTTCGCAGCTTTCGTAGTTGCTGGAACTATGTGGTATGGTTCAGCAACTACCCCAATCGAATTATTTGGCCCCACTCGTTATCAGTGGGATCAGGGATACTTCCAGCAAGAAATCTATCGAAGAGTTGGCACAGGACTAGCTGAAAATCTGAGTTTTTCGGAAGCTTGGTCTAAAATCCCCGAAAAATTAGCTTTTTATGATTACATTGGTAATAATCCGGCAAAAGGGGGATTATTCAGAGCCGGCTCAATGGACAGCGGGGATGGAATAGCTGTTGGATGGTTAGGACACCCCATCTTTAGAGATAAAGAAGGCCGTGAGCTTTTTGTACGTCGTATGCCCACTTTTTTTGAAACATTCCCCGTAGTTTTGGTAGACGGAGACGGAATTGTGAGAGCCGATGTTCCTTTTAGAAGGGCAGAATCCAAGTATAGTGTCGAACAAGTAGGTGTAACTGTCGAGTTCTATGGTGGCGAACTCAATGGAGTCAGTTATAGTGATCCTGCTACTGTGAAAAAATATGCTAGACGCGCCCAATTAGGTGAAATTTTTGAATTAGACCGAGCTACTTTGAAATCCGATGGTGTTTTTCGGAGCAGTCCAAGGGGTTGGTTCACTTTTGGGCATGCTACATTTGCTTTGCTCTTCTTTTTCGGACACATTTGGCATGGCGCTAGAACCTTGTTCAGAGATGTTTTTGCTGGTATTGATCCAGATTTGGATTCTCAAGTAGAATTTGGAGCATTCCAAAAACTTGGAGATCCAACTACAAGAAGACAAGTAGTCTGATAGAATATTACTCTGGTATCTTTCGTCTCCACTTTATTTTATTTGATGACATAAGGTACCAGAAAAATCGTGACTTGATTGAATCGCCATCTTTAATTCTTTCCCTTTCTTTACTATAGTAAATGATCCAAAATGAATAGGTGTGGAAGCTATAATTGTAAACCACGATCAAATCTATGGAAGCATTGGTTTATACATTTCTCTTAGTCTCGACTTTAGGAATAATTTTTTTCGCTATCTTTTTTCGAGAACCACCTAAGGTTCCGACTAAAAAATAATTTTTGATCATCTTAATTTGAAGTAACGAGCCTACCATTGGTAGGCTCATTACTTCAATTAGTCCCCGTGTTCTTCGAATGGATCTCTTAATTGTTGAGAGGGTTGCCCAAAAGCGGTATATAAGGCGTACCCAGTAAAGCTTACAAGTAAACCAGATATGAAGATGGCGACTAGGGTTGCTGTTTCCATTTCTAGATAATTTAAGGATCACAATGGATCTACGATAAGATCGTTTATTTACAACTACAACCAAATGGTATACAAAGTCAACAGATCTTAACCAATCATTAAATAAGATTTATGGCTACACAAACCGTTGAGGATAGTTCTAAATCTAGGCCAAGACAAACTAATATAGGAAGTTTATTGAAACCATTGAATTCGGAATATGGTAAAGTAGCTCCGGGCTGGGGGACTACACCACTTATGGGGGTCGCAATGGCTCTGTTTGCGATATTTCTATCTATCATTTTGGAAATTTATAATTCATCCGTTTTATTGGATGGAATTTCAATGAATTAGGTTCCTGAGGACTATAAAGTCCTAGTTCTAGTTTTTCAATAAAAAAATAAAAACGCACTTAAGACTCAGATTTCTCATTCTGGTAGTTCGACCGTGGAATTTTTTTGTTTCGGTATTTCCGGAATATGAGTGTGTGACTTGTTATAATTGATCCTATTGATAATACAGAGAATAGTCTGTCATCTCTATCAAGATGATTCTACCTCGTCGGATATTTATTCTAGTATCTGGAGCACGGAATATGAATATTGTAGAATAGATCAAGAAAAGAAATATTTGAACTATGATTCATACTTACTATTTAGTCAGACCTCGCGACCGGACTCAAAAAAAAAAAAAATGCAAATAGGTATTTTATAAATTAAACGCTTTTTCTTCCTTCAGACTAAATTTGGTCAACGGACACCCATTTCTTTATATTTTTTGAATTATTAATAACATCCATTCATTGAAATTGGAGAAGTGATGATCAAATGGTTCTTAACTCACAGAACCTTTGCGTTTAGCGTGGGCTTTATTAAATCATCGTGGTTCTAGTATGAATCTGAGGTGTCAATTGATTGACAGGGTCTCAACAAGGGAATTCCTATCAATAACTAGTAAAACAAGAGTCAATCTGTATTATTACACAAAAAAGAACAAATCAAAAATAATAGGAAAGAGAAGATTCAAGAGGCCTTTATTTTAACAATTAACATAAATAAAAAGACGAACGAGGGAGCCAACTTGATATTTTTGGCATTATCATCACAAAGAAGAGATTCCGGATTTTTGTTATTTGGTATTTTTGGGGCAAATTGAATCAAGTGGCTAATTTGAATTTGAACTTTCTATTACATATCCGTTAAAATCCGTATTTGATTTGTGTTGTTTCTGCTTGAGCCGTACGAGGTTAAATTCTCATATACGGTTCTCAGGGGGGGTCTATTTTTTGGTTACCTATCCCAATAAAGTATATGATTGGTTCGAAGAACGTCTCGAGATTCAGGCGATTGCAGATGATATAACTAGTAAATATGTTCCTCCTCATGTCAACATATTTTATTGTCTAGGGGGGATCACACTTACTTGTTTTTTAGTACAAGTAGCCACAGGTTTTGCTATGACTTTTTACTATCGTCCAACCGTTACAGAGGCTTTTTCCTCTGTTCAATACATAATGACTGAGGCTAACTTTGGTTGGTTAATCCGATCAGTTCATCGATGGTCAGCAAGTATGATGGTTCTAATGATGATCTTGCACGTATTTCGTGTGTATCTCACAGGGGGATTTAAAAAACCTCGTGAATTAACTTGGGTTACAGGTGTGATTCTGGCCGTATTGACTGCGTCTTTTGGTGTAACTGGTTATTCTTTACCTCGGGACCAAATTGGTTATTGGGCAGTCAAAATTGTGACAGGCGTACCTGAAGCGATTCCCGTAATAGGATTACCTTTGGTAGAGCTATTACGCGGAAGTGCTAGTGTGGGCCAATCCACTTTGACCCGTTTTTATAGTTTACACACTTTTGTATTGCCTCTTCTTACTGCCGTATTTATGTTAATGCACTTCCCAATGATACGTAAGCAAGGTATTTCAGGTCCTTTATAGAGAAAATATATCATATATATATTTGTAATTGATTATATATCATTTCGGGGAGGAAGAAAAAATAGTTTTGTATTTCATTGCTACAAATATGGATTATTGAAAAATAAGACATGTTATTTGGTTGGATACCTCTCTTCAACTCTGAAGTATTGTATTTATTATTTGATACCAATAGTTGAAGTGGATTCTCTGAAGAGAAGATGGATTATGGGAGTGTGTGACTTGAACTATTGATTGGGCCATGCAGATATATGATTTGATCTGCCACGTTGGAATTTACAACCAAATAAAATGTGTCTCCGCATCCAACCACCACGTAAGTCCCCCTACATAGTAGGGATATGCCGGTTCACTTGAGGAGAATTTTTTCTATGATCATACCCGAATCATGTCATGTATGAGTAGGCTCCGCAAGATCCCATAGAATAAACAATGTGGCACGACCTAATGTTGTATCTATTCCACTTACTTATTTTAATTTTATTTCATAGTATAGAAATGCATTCATTTCCTATGCATTGATCCAGATCTATGATACTATCGGAGTGAAATAAGGGATCTAAGGAAGAACAGAGGCTAGACTTTATTAGTAACAAGTAAATACTTTGTTTGTATGTAATAAAATCGAAATGTTACGGGGATAAATAACAATCAAAAGACATGAGACAATCCAAAAAGCACTTGATCATGATCAAATTTGTAAGCCTACTTGGATATTGAGCATTTATCTGTAAGAACTTAATTCTTTTCAATGAATAATTGCAACTTCGGAAAATTGAATCGGGCATTTTTTATCTTACATCGAGTTATTATATATTAATATATAGCACGGATATGCATGAAATATAGATTTGATACGGATCTATTTCTATTATTCCTTTGATTCTTGCTCGAGCCGGATGATTAAAAATTATCATGTCCGGTTCCTTCGGGGGATGGATCCATAAGAATTACGAATTCACCTATCCCAATAACAAAAAAACCTGATTTGAATGATCCTGTATTAAGAGCTAAATTGGCGAAAGGGATGGGGCATAATTATTATGGAGAACCCGCATGGCCCAATGATCTTTTATATATTTTTCCGGTAGTAATTCTAGGTACTATTGCGTGTAACGTGGGCTTAGCGGTTCTAGAACCGTCAATGATTGGTGAACCGGCGGATCCATTTGCGACTCCTTTGGAAATATTACCTGAATGGTACTTCTTTCCCGTATTTCAAATACTCCGTACAGTACCCAATAAGTTATTGGGTGTTCTTTTAATGGTTTCAGTACCAACAGGATTATTGACAGTACCCTTTTTGGAGAATGTTAATAAATTCCAAAATCCATTTCGTCGTCCAGTAGCTACAACAGTCTTTTTTATCGGTACCGCAGTAGCTCTTTGGTTAGGTATTGGAGCAACATTACCTATTGATAAATCCCTCACTTTAGGTCTTTTTCAAATTCAAATTCAAATCAATTAAACTTTGAAATACCGTACATAAGTATTAAGTATCTAAGGACAATTTACTTTGAAGCGAGACTTTAGATACATTAATTTGATTATATTCCATTTTGAGCTGAGTATGGATCGTGCTGAAGATTAAAAACTAAATCCATTCTATAATAATAATAAATATAAATGATTTATTATTATTATAGAATGGATTTAAAATGAAAATTTTTTATTAAGTAAATCAATTGTGAAATGCTTCTGGTAGGGTGTCCAATATCTGTTTTACATCTTCTATGCGAAAATATTCAATTCTCATAAGGTCTTCTTGACTATTACTATTACTCAAAAGGTCCAATAATGTATGTATATTGGATCTTTTGAGACAATTATAGGTCCTGGAAGGCAATTCTAACTGGTCAATAAAAATAAATTTCAATGGAATTATTTTTTTGTTTTTCTTTAAATTAGTTAATCTATCTTGAAAGGTAAAAGGGGATAGAGTAAACCTGTTTTTATTTTCCGTGAAATTAATGCCCTCTTCCTCCGCATGTAGAAAAGGAATAAATAAATCAATCAAATTACGAGAAGCTTCATAAAGTGCTTCCTTAGGAGTTAAACTCCCGTTTGTCCATATTTCTAGAAAAAGTATCTCTTGTTTTTCATTTCCATCCCCATAAGAATGAATACTATGATTTGCATTTCGAATAGGCATAAATATGGCATCTATAGGGTAACTTCCATCTTGAGAGTTATTTGTGGGTTTCATACGATATCCGCGATCCCTATTGATTTGTAATTCAATACACAAATCAATTGGTTCCGTCAGGTTAGCTATATGCTGTGTCGTGTCCACTATTTCCACAGAAGGTGGTGAGATGATATCTTGAGCAGTTACGTGTCTAGGACCTCTGACGCAAATAGATGCGTCTCTAACTCCATATAGAGTACTTCTCAATACAATTTCTTTCAAATTTATTAATATTTCGTGGACTGATTCTTTAATACCTACTATTGTAAAATATTCATGTGGTACCTTCTCAGATTTTGCGCGTGTGATACATGTTCCTTCTATTTCTCCAAGTAAAGCCCTTCGCATGGCAATACCTATGGTATCGGCTTGACCTTTCATAAGCGGGGACAGAATGAAACGACCATAATAAAGACGCTTACTATCTATTTTTGATTCAACACACTTCCACTGTAATGTTCGAGTGGACCCTCCTACTCCCTCTCGAACCATACTAAATATTGTTATTTAATCAGATCATTGAATCATTTATTTCTCTTGAAATCCATTTAATTCTTATTTCTACACACGTCTTTTTTTAGGGGGTCGACATCCATTATGTGGCATAGGTGTTACATCGCGCACGAAACTTAATAGTAGACCACTTCTACGGATGGCTCGTAATGCTGCATCTCTTCCGAGACCGGGGCCTTTTATCATAACTTCTGCTCGTTGCATGCCCTGATCAACCACCGTACGAATAGCATTTATAGCTGCCGCTTGAGCAGCATAGGGTGTCCCTCGTTTTGTGCCTTTGAATCCAGAAGTACCCGCGGAGGCCCAAGAAACTACTCGTCCTCGTACATCTGTAACAGTTACAATGGTATTGTTGAAACTTGCTTGAACATGAATAACACCTTTTGGTATTCTACGTCCATTCTTGCGTGAACCAATACGCCCATTCTTACGCGAACCAATTCTTGGTATAGGTTTTGTCATATTTTATCATCTCATAAATATGAGTCAGAAATATACGGAAAGATACGGAGATATCCATTTCATGTTAAAACAGATTCTTTTACACGGGTCCTTCTTTTTCTTTTAGAAAATTCTTTATTTAGTTTAGAAAGATTACCCTTGTCTCTGTTTATGTCTCGGATTGGAACAAATCACTATAATCCGTCCACGCCTACGGATAAGTCGACATTTTTCACAAATTTTACGAACAGAAGCCCTTATTTTCATATTTCTCATTCCTTATCTTAATTCTTAATCTACTCCTTGAAAAAATAAGTTTCTTGATTTTTTTAACTCAAAATTGTATCCCTATGAAAGGAATGTTTAAAAAATCACCCAATAGTTCGAATTTGTGAATTCTATAAATTCTACGTCCCCTGGTTGAATCATAACCACTTATTTCAATTTTGACTCTATCTCATGGTAGTATCTATATAAAACTGTGCCGTATCCTCCCTGAAACATAACCTAGAATTAGATCCTCATTATCTAAAAGTAAAAGGACCCGGAACATACCGTTGGGAAGCGATTCAGTAATTAAACTTTTATTTTTATGAATTAATTTTAGTCTTTTATTCGAGGTAAGCCTCTTGAAGTATCAACTAATGGAGAAAGGGTTATATAATTGATTTTTACTCTCTTTTTCCAAAAGGGAAGTTAGAGATAAAATTAAGATAACAGGAGGAAGGGGTGTAAGATCACCATATATAACACAAAATTTCTCCCCCGATTTTTTCTAGTCGAGCTTCTCGATCTGTCATTATACCTCGAGAAGTCGAAAGAATTACAATTCCCATTCCACCTAAAATCTTAGGAATTTGTTGATAGTTGGAATAGATTCGTAGACCGGGTCGGCTGATACGTTTTAAAATAGTTCTATATATTCCCTTTCGATTCCGTCTATGTCGTAGGGTTAAAACCAAGAAACATTTGTTACTTTCCTGATGTTTACGAACGTTTTCGATAAAACCCTCTCGTAGAAGTATTTTTACAATGTTTTCGGTAATATTAGTAGATGCTATTCGAACCGTTCTTTTTTTATCCATGTCAGCATTTCTTATAGAAGTTATTATATCGGCAATAGTATCCTTACCCATGGCGAACTATAATTATTGGTACCCCCTAATTTTTATATAATCAACATGTTTATTTATTATTTTAATAAATAATAAATAAATTAATTTATATTAATTAAATTAATTAAAAGTATATGCGTGATACACAATCTACTAATTGACTTGACCCATTCCAAATACCCCGCTATATCATAAGTTTATTTAATATACTACTAGTATTTATAATACCTCGGGAGCTAATGAAACTATTTTAGTAAAATTCAACTGTCTCAATTCCCGAGCGATCGCACCAAAAACTCGAGTTCCTTTTGGATTTCCTTCTTGATCAATAACAACTGCGGCATTGTCATCATATCGTATTATCATGCCGTTGTAACGTTTGAGTTCTTTACATGTACGCACAATTACAGCCCTAATAACTTCTGATCTTTCTAGAGGCATATTTGGTACTGCTTCTTTGATTACGGCAACAACAACGTCACCAATATGAGCATATCGTTGGTTACCAGCTCCTAGGACTCGAATACACATCAATTTTCGAGCTCCACTATTATCCGCTACATTCAAAAGGGTCTGAGGTTGAATCATATCATTTTTATTTTAATCTGTTATTTTGCTGCAAAGGATAAAAAAGAAATAAAAAGAAATATTGTCTGTCTATAAAAAAATAAACTTCTATTTTTCATCATCACCTTATCTTTTAATTTCTGCATCCCTATCCCTCAATAACGAATTGAGTTCGTATAGGCATCTTGCACGCAGCTATTTTAATAGCTGCTCTGGCTACAGTTTCTGATACTCCGCCCATTTCATAAAGTATTCGACCCGGTTTAACAACGGATACCCAATATTCGGGGGCCCCCTTCCCCGAACCCATACGTGTTTCTGCGGGTCTTACTGTAACAGGTTTGTCGGGAAATATACGTACCCATATTTTTCCGCCACGACGCGCATATCGTGTCATTGCTCTTCGTCCTGCTTCCATCTGTCTAGCCGTGATCCAAGCGGGTTCAAGTGCTTGAAGAGCGTATCCGCCGAAACAAATACGATTGCCTCGACAAGATATTCCTTTCATTCTTCCTCTATGTTGTTTACGAAATTTTGTTCTTTTGGGGTTATAGTTGATGGTTCTTTCTTAATTAAATTACATCTCTACTGCAGAACCGGACATGAGAGTTTCTTTTCATCCGGCTCCTCGCGAATGAAATGATTCATTAATATTACTACGGATACACATATATTTAATATTAATACAATGATACACAATACACTTAGTAATGTAATGGAATTTATTATGTTATTTTGTTTTGTTATATTATTTGATTTTGTTATTCTAGGATAGTTTAGTATTGTTATGTTATATAGTTAAGAGTAAGCTTTATATACCAGATCAACATTATTTATTTTGTATCGAATCGCGCTAAAACAAAATGTAGATCAATAACTAAAAACTAAGGGTTTCGCGGGCGAATATTGACTCTTTCGTGCTACATTCGTAGGGTCAAGACCTTGTTACTTTTAGAATAAATCAATTTGTTCTTGGTTCGTTCCGCCATCCCACCCAATGAATCATTAGGATTCGTTTGTTTTCATGAAATCCTATGCAATCATGGGTTCTGTCGTTCCCATAGCCTCTTCGTTAATGGTTAGGCCCGAACTCCGCAATGGAACCCCAACAAAATTCGTTCCTGAGTTAATTTTCTTAGTTTATATTAACCCGAGGCTCGTTATCTTTAATTATTGATATTATATTCAGTATTGATGCTTTATCACATTGCCTTTTGTGAGATAATTCATAAACCATACATATTGGAATCATATATTATTGATACTTTGTGTTCTTTCTTTCTATCATCCTTCCATTTATCCACATCCCTTTATTTTTGTTTCGCAACTTATAACTTATAATAAGATTTCAAATTTTTATGAAAAAATTTCAGTTGCTACAACTATATGATCGATCTAGTCATATAGTGACTGTTTCTTGGAATCTCGACAATATGAAACGAAGCCATAAGTTGGTTATTAGTTTATATAGTTAGTAAGCTCATAGTGAGGGTCGGTCAAATTTTTTGAATTCCAACTATACTATAAACTAACAAAAAAACTAACGAGTCACACACTAAGCATAGCAATTCTCTTAAATGATCAATCTAATTTTTATTCAACCTTATAGAATTTGAATTGCTCAGTTTTGTTTGATTTAATGGAATAAAAAATAAAATTTGTCATTTTTTTCTTTTTTTTGTTCTATCACTGGACAGAACCGCAAGACAAATAAAGGTCCATTATTTCTCATCTACAAATATCCAAATTTTTATGCCTAATACTCCATAGATAGTTCGAGTTGTATAGGAACAATGATCAATTTTAGCACGAATTGTTTGTAGAGGAACCCTACCCTCTCTGATCCATTCGACGCGTGCAATTTCTTTTCCATCGATACGCCCGGCAATTTGTACTTGAATTCCTTTTGTATCTGTTTGTTCAGTTAATTCAATAGCTTTTTTCATTGCTTTTCGAAATGAAACTCTATTTTTTAATTGTAAAGCTATATATTCCGCAAGAATATTGGGTTGTCTATAAGGTTTTTCAACTCTTGTTATAGCAATGTTGAGTCTACGGTTCATAGAATGAAACTCCTTTTGTACATTCATCTGTAATTCTTCGATTCCTCGTATTCGGCCCTCTATTAATAAATTAGAGAATCCAATATGGATTATGACTTGGATCAAATCGATTCTTTTTTTTATTTGTATACGTGCTATTCCTTCGAAACCTGAGGACGTTCTCTTATTTTTTTGTACATAATCCTTGATACAATTCCGTATTTTTTCATCTTCCTGTATACCCGCGGAATAATTTTGTGGTTGTGCGAACCAAAAGGAATGATGACTTTGGGTTGTACCAAGTCTGAAACCAAGTGGATTTATTTTTTGTCCCATATTTTTCTATTAGATTATCTTTCCATATATATTTTTCGAAAGATGAATCGAAAGTTAAGATTCATCTTTAAATAATTTAGTTTTATCCCTCAATATAATTGTTATATGACAAGTAGGTCTTTTTATCGGATAACTATGTCCTCGAGCCCGGGGTCTTAATTTTTTCACAATAGTACCTGCGTTAACTTCAGCTTTACTAATAAATAAATAAGCTTTGTTTAAGCCCATGTTATTACTAGCATTTGCTGCCGCGGAAAAAACTAATTTCAAAATGGGATAAGATGCTCGATAAGGCATAAGTTCTAGTATCATAAGTGCTTCTTCATAGGAGCGTCCACGAATCTGATCAATTACTCTTCGTGCTTTGAAAACCGACATACATATATGTTTATGTTGAGCTAAAGCTTTAATTTCTGTACTCCAACGCGAGTTCTTTCTATTTATCATAAGGTTATCCCCACTAAATGAATAAAAACTGCCTCATTTTACTTATATAATTAAAATCTTATCTTATTAATTATTTTTTATAAATTTTAATTAAAAAAAAATGAAAAAAATTAACGACGAGATTTATTATCGGTTTTTGCATGTCTTGCGAAAGTTAGAGTAGGCACGAATTCTCCCAATTTATGACCCACCATACGATCTGTTATATAAATAGGTAAATGCCCCTTTCCATTATGAATAGCAATTGTATGGCCAATCATTGTGGGTATAATGGTAGATGCCCTAGACCAAGTTACTATTATTTCTTTCTCCTCCCTTATGTTTAGTTTTTCAATTTTTGCCGATAAATGATTAGCTACAAAAGGATTTTTTTTTATTGAACGTGTCACAGGGGATTACTCCTTTATTACATTACATTTTTAAAATTGGCATTCTATGCCCAATATATCGATCTAAGTATGAAGGTAAGAATAAATACAATAATGATGAATGGAAAAAGAAAAAAGCTAAAATCCTTTAGCTAGATAAGGGGCGGATGTAGCCAAGTGGATCAAGGCAGTGGATTGTGAATCCACCACGCGCGGGTTCAATTCCCGTCGTTCGCCCATCACATTATTTCAAATTCTAAAAATTCAGTTTTCTATATTCTTATTTATTTACGGCGACGAAGAATAAAACTATCACTATATTTTTTCCTTTTCCTACTTCTTCTTCCAAGCGCAGGATAACCCCAAGGAGTTGTGGGTTTTTTTCTACCAATCGGAGCTCTCCCTTCACCGCCCCCATGGGGATGGTCTACAGGGTTCATAACTACTCCTCTTACTACAGGACGCTTACCTAGCCAACGCTTAGATCCGGCTCTACCCAAACTTTTTTGGTTCACCCCAACATTACCCACTTGTCCGACTGTTGCTAAGCAGTTTTTGGATATCAAACGGACCTCCCCAGATGGTAATCTTAATGTGGCCGATTTACCCTCTTTTGCAATCAGTTTCGCTACAGCACCTGCCGCTCTAGCTAATTGTCCACCCTTTCCAAGTGTGATTTCTATGTTATGTATGGCCGTGCCTAAGGGCATATCGGTTGAAGTAGATTCTTCTTTTTTATCAATAAAAACCCCTTCCCAAACTGTACAAGCTTCTTCCAAAGCATACGGCTTTCTAGATGTATATGATGATATCTAGACAGATGGATCTTATATGAATCGTATGATGAAGTATCACATGAGTGGATATATAGGAATCCAAATCTGCCGAATCACTCATGTTATGATCTTCTACATCCTAGGTCTCCCCGTTCCGTCATCTGGCTTATGTTCTTCATGTAGCATTCAGACCGAATGACTCTATGAAATTACGTCAATACTTCCATTCCACATATTACGGGTAACGTAGGAGACATCTCTATTTTTCCCCGGGGGATCTTTATAATTACCACTGCTTAGCTTTTAATTCGCCTCTGACCATCAAATTAAATGTGAATAACCCGGCCTCCTCTCTTTGAAACAAGGGGCGCTCTCCGGTTCTGTGCGTGCTTCAAACAATTTTTTTTTTGTCTTCTCCATATTACCATATCTCTAGAGTCAATAATTTTCTATGAGGAACTACTGAACTCAATCACTTGCTGCCGTTACTCAACAGTTTTCTGCTGAGGTTTCTCCCGTAGAGGTACTCAAATTGGATCAGTGATCGATTTCTAGGTTTTGTCGTAAACCTAATTGGTTACTTCCAATTACGTAAATCAATAGTTCAAACCGCACTCAAAGGTAGGGCATTTCCCATTGATATAGGAACTTCTGTACCAGAAACAATGGTATCTCCAATTATAGCCCCTCTGGGATGTAAAATATATCTCTTCTCACCATCCCCATAGTGTATGAGACAAATGTGTGCATTTCGATTAGGGTCGTATTCTATGGTTACGATTCTACCAGATATGTCTTTATCATTCCGTCGAAAATCTATTTTACGGTATAGACGCTTATGACCTCCCCCTCTATGCCCTGCGGTAATGATTCCTCTGGCATTACGACCTTTACTACAACGACGCTGTCCATGGATCAAATTATTTCGTGGATTGGATTTTACTTGACTGTCTATGGCTCCATTGCGTGTGCTCGGGGTAGAAGTTTTGTATAAATGTATCGCCGTGTTATTAAGTATTTTGCTTTAAGTTCTTTTCTCTATAAGAGGTGGAATAGAATAACCTGGTTGAAGCGTAATGATCATACGTTTGTAATGCATTGTATGTCCCATAATAGGTCCCATTCTTCTACCCTTTCCCGGGACTCGATGACTATTTATAGCTATTACCTTGACGCCAAAGAAGAGTTCGACCCAATGCTTTATTTCTGTCCTAGTTGATCCTGATTCGACATTAGAAGTATATTGATTGTTCCCCAATAACCGAATACTTTTTTCTGTAAATACTGCATATTTGATTCCATCCATAAATCCATTTTCTTCCCTATGAGTTCCAGTATCAATAAGAATTCTAGTTCTTACTGTTCATATGTTATGGTATGAATATACCATACCAATTCGGTATGTATGGATGATGAGATTCCATTGATACAGAGCCAATTCTAATAGACTTATTGAACGTTCCCATTGGCGTGCATCCAGCAGGAATTGAACCTACGAATTTGCCAATTATGAGTTGGGCGCTTTAACCATTCAGCCATGGATGCTTAACAGGGATCATCGTACATCGTAAATAACCAAATTCCAATTGAAATGAAATCTTTAGGAGGAATCAATGAGAGGACATCAATTCAAATCCTGGATCTTCGAATTGAGAGAGATATTGAGAGAGATCAAGAATTCTCACTATTTCTTAGATTCATGGACCAAATTCGATTCAGTGGGATCTTTCACTCACATTCTTTTCCACCAAGAACGTTTTATGAAACTCTTTGACCCCCGAATTTGGAGTATCCTACTTTCACGTGATTCACAGGGTTCAAGAAGCAATCGATATTTCACGATCAAAGGTATAATACTGCTTGTAGTAGCGGTCCTTATATCTCGTATTAACAATCGAAAGATTGTCGAAAGAAAAAATCTCTATTTGATGGGGCTTCTTCCTATACCTATGAATTCCATTGGACCCAGAAATGAGACATTGGAAGAATCTTTTTGGTCTTGCAATATCAATAGGTTGATTGTTTCGCCCCTGTATCTTCCAAAAGGGAAAAATATTTCTGAGAGTTGTTTCATGGATTCGCAAGAGAGTACTTGGGTTCTCCCAATAAATAAAAAGTGTATCATGCCTGAATCTAACCGGGGTTCGCGGTGGTGGAGGAACCGGATCGGAAAAAAGAGGGATTCTAGTTGGAAGGTATCTAATAAAACCGTAGTTGGAATTGAGATCTCATTCAAAGAGAAAGATAGCAAATATCTGGAGTTTCTTTTTTTATCCTATACGGATGATATGATCCGCAAGGACCATGATTGGGAATTGTTTGATCGTCTTTCTCCGAGGAAGAAGCGAAACATACTCAACTTGAATTCGGGACAGCTATTCGAAGTCTTAGGGAAAGACTTGATTTGTTATCTCATGTCTGCTTTTCGTGAAAAAAGACCAATTGAAGGGGGGGGGTTCTTCAAACAACAAGGAGCTGAGGCAACTATTCAATCAAATTATATTGAGCATGTTTCCCATCTCTTCTCGAGAAACAAGTGGGATATTTCTTTGCAAAATTGTGCTCAATTTCATATGTGGCAATTCCACCAAGATCTCTTCGTTAGTTGGGGAAAGAATCAGCACGAATCGGATTTTTTGAGGAACGTATCGAGAGAGAATTTGATTTGGTTAGACAATGTGTGGTTGGTAAACAAGGATCGGTTTTTTAGCAAGGTACGGAATGCATTGTCAAATATTCAAAAAGAAAGATCGATTCTTTGGGATCCTTCCTTTCTTCAAACGGAAGGAACAGAGATAGAATCAGATCGATTCCCGAAATGCCTTTTTGGATCTTCCTCAATGTCCCGGCTATTCGCGGAACGTGAGAAGCAGATGAATAATCATCTGCTTCCGGAAGAAATCGCAGAATTTCTTGGGAATCCTACAAGATCAATTCGTTCTTTTTTCTCTGACAGATGGTCAGAACTTCATCTGGGTTCGAATCCTACTGAGAGGTCCACTAGAGATCAGAAATTTTTGAAGAAAAAACAGGATGTTTCTTTTGTTCTTTCCAGGCGATCGGAAAATAAAGAAATGGTTGATATATTCAAGATAATTACGTATTTACAAAATACCGTCTCAATTCATCCTATTTCATCAGATCCGGGATCTGATATGGTTCCGAAGGATGCACCGGATATGGACAGTTCCAATAAGATTTCATTCTTGAACAAAAATCCATTTTTTTATTTATTTCATCTATTCCATGGCCGGAACAAGGGGGGATACACGTTACACCATGATTTTGAATCAGAAGAGAGATTTCAAGAAATGGCAGATCTATTCACTCTATCAATAACCGGGCCGGATCTGGTGTATCATAGGAGATTTGCCTTTTCTATTGATTCCTACGGGTTAGATCAAAAAAAATTCTTGAATAAGGTATTCAACTCCAGAGATGAATCGAAAAAGAAATCTTTATTGATTCTACCTCCTCTTTTTTATGAAGAGAATGAATCTTTTTATCGAAGGATCAGAAAAAAATTGGTCCGGATCTACTGCGGGAATTATTTGGAAGATCCAAAAATAAAAACGGCGGTATTTGCTAGCAACAACATAATGGAGGCAGTCAATCAATATAGATTGATCCGAAATCTGATGCAAATCCAATATAACACCTATGGGTACATAAGAAGTGTATCGAATCGATTCTTTTTAATGAATAGATCCGATCGCAACTTCGAATATGAAATTCAAAGGGATCAAATCGGAAATGATACTCTGAATCATATAACTATAATGAAATATATGATCAACCAATATTTATCGAATTTGAAAAAGAGTCAGAAGAAATGGTTTGATCCTCTTATTTCTCGAACCGAGAGATCCATGAATCGGGATCCTGATGCATACAGATACAAATGGTCCAATGGGAGCAAGAATTTCCAGGAACATTTCATTTCTGACCAGAAGAACCATTTTCAAGTAGTGTTCGATCGATTACGTATTAATCAATATTCGATTGATTGGTCCGAGGCTATCGACAAACAAGATTTGTTTAAGTCACTTCGTTTCTTTTTGTCCAAGTCACTTCCCTTTTTGTCCAAGTCACTTCCCCTTTTCTTTGTG